ATTCGTTTATTCTAAAATAGAAAGATTCTTTTTTATAACAAATTAATAGAAAATCCGAAAAAAGAGATTTCAGGCCCAGACTTTCGATCTTTTTTAATGGAAATTGATGAGATTTTATCCATGAAATATTATAAATATTATAAGCTCTAACTGATGGGAGTTTCTGGTATCCTAAACTAAAACCGAACGAGTAATTCCAGGTCCTAAAACTGAATAGAAAACTCCAGGTCCTAAAACTGAATTTTAACTTTTGGTCATGGTCCTGAAACCGAAATTCTTTTCATATCTTTACTTGTCTTTTTTTTACGTAATTTTGTACTTTATATTTCCTTTGTTGTTAGGATAATTTTCCCGAGGGATAATGAAAAAGATTATAAAAGGGATTGTTAATTAATTATGTCTAGATCGCGTATAAATGGGAATTTTATAGATAAGACCTTTTCAATTGTAGCCAATATCTTGTTGGGAATAATTCCAACAACTTCAGGAGAAAAAAAGGCATTTACCTATTACAGAGATGGTGCGATTTGATTCTTTTTTCTTATTTTTTTTAGCCTGTATGTAGTTAAGTCTTGCAATAAAAACGTGTTGCGGGATAGAAAAAACCTAGTAATGAAAAGAAACCTGCGCTTGGTGAAGGTGAAGTTTGTGGGGGTAGAACAATCAATCCCTTCTGTCGTGTATCCTCGATTGATGCAATCTCAGATGCTTCAATCATTAATTTTAGCATTGAGCGAAAGATTAGACCTCTACTTCGTAGAGTCTCTACTAAATACCATACTAAGTATAGGAAAAAAGCACTACACTTAGAAATCAACAAAACAAAAACTTTGTTCGAAATACCCCTTTTCCTTATAGGTATCGGGACTAACAAGAATGGTTGGGACAACAAACATCCATTTCATTCGTACTTTGGATACCCATATAACCATCAAAGATCGTTGAAGTGACTAATTCTTAGAAAAAAAAAGCGTTAAGAACAAAGAAATTATTGGAGTTATGTTTTTTATCTACTACTAATATGTAGTAGTAATATGATTTATGTAGTAGTAATATGATTGGTTGATGTTAAGAAAAAACCTCTGATAAGAAGGTTTACTAGAGATTTCTTGTAAAAATACTAGCTTCTTTCAGTTCATAAAAAGATGAGAATAGGTGGATTTTAATTCCTTCCAAGCTAAAGATTTTTTTACTCAATATTATGGACAGAAAGTAGGAGCCGTATGAAATGAAAATCTCATGTACGGTTCTGGAACGGAGATCTTTTCAATAGAATGAACGACCGTAACGAATGTTGGCTCAATCCGAAGGAAATTATGCAGAAGCTTTACAGAATTATTATGAAGCTACGCGACCAGAAATGGATCCTTATGACCGAAGTTATATACTCTATAACATAGGCCTTATACACACAAGCAATGGAGAACATACAAAAGCTTTGGAATATTATTTTCGAGCACTAGAACGAAATCCTTTTTTACCACAAGCTTTTAATAATATGGCTGTGATTTGTCATTACGTGCGACTATCTCTACTATAGAAAAAAAAGAAATTAGCTAGTAGATACTAGAAAAAATAGGATTTCTACATAGAAATCGTCAAAAACAACGATTTTTTTCAGCTGTAGTAAGTAAATAAAGAGACTTCAAAATAAAGAGACTTCATTAGAATAGGAAGAAAAAAAAACATAGCCTCTACTTCTATGGATAAAAAATCAAATTAATAGAGAAAGCACCGTAAAAATCACTTAGCGAGCTACTGTGTCGATAAATTTAATAACTGCTTACTTATGTCATAATAAGGGACATTAAGTTAGAAATCCACTTATGTAATAGAGTTGATCTACTAAGATATTAAGCAGCGGTGTAGGATTAGATCCCAAAGATAGTAAGTTCTTTTTCTTATTGATTGAGAAAATTCTTTTTCAAAGATTCTATAGCGATTTCCTATTAAAAAGGAGATAGTTACCTTTCAGAAAATTCTAAAAATATATGAGCTTTATCTGCTTTATTCTTCTGAAGGTGGGAAGAAAAGAAAAAACTAATTTCTTATTAAGAAAATTAGAGTTTGAAACTTACTGTAATCAACTGATTTTTTGTTTTTTTATGATTAACCTTATCATAGAAAAAATCAAGAGAATTTGAATTAGCCAATATAGAAAAAATACGGATAGGATAGAAAACAAAAGAATAGATTACTGAGCCGTATGAGGTAGGAAACTCTCAAGTACAGTTCTAAGGGAAAGAATTTTCTATTCCGACCGGGGAGAACAGGCCATTTTAGAAGGCGATTCTGAAATTGCAGAAGTTTGGTTCAATCAAGCTGCTGAGTATTGGAAACAAGCTATAGCGCTCACTCCAAGTAATTATATTGAAGCACGTAATTGGTTGAAGATCACGAAACGTTTCGAACTTGAATAAGATTATTCTATTTTTTGATTTTGAATTTACATTCAATTCAAAAATACATAAACAGGAGAAAAAAATATTATTATTATTATTATATTAAGAAAATAACAAAGAAATGTTAGAGAGGAGAGTTTTGAGTTATTAAAACTGTTGAAATTGACTCAACAACAAGTTTTTTCTCTGTTGCAGACTTTTGATTTCATAATAGCTATTCTACGGAATTTGAAAAATCTTATTCTTAAGTTCAAATCGTTCTGGGTTATCTCTTTGGCAATATACGTCGTAATCGTATACGTGTGTTACTGGAAATAGAGTCAAGAAACAAATTAAGTGAATTTGATTCAAAAAAAGGGAGAATTTTTTATTAATTTCCCAGTTCATAATTAATATGAACTATATATCGGTTGAACCAATGACTATTCATGATTCCATATTGAATCAATTCCATACTTTTCAAAAAAAATAAAAGACTGTTATGATAAAACTTCGTTTGAGACGATGTGGTAAAAAGCAACGTGCGACTTGAAGGACATAATTTTCTGTGGATTTTTACATCCACCATTTTCTTTCTATAGTAATGAAAATGCTCTTGGCTCGACATAATTTGTTCTGTTCAAAAAGCCAATTTCTAATTTCTATTAGGTTGTCCGTAAACAGTACATGATGAAGCTCGAAGTTTGATTTTTTTATCAAACAAGGGAAAGAATCTAGGGTTAGTGATAATTCAATTAATTCTAATTAATTTAGACCAATTTTGTAAGTATATCTTAGTATCAGAATCAGAAAAAAATACAATTCGAACAAGAAAAAAAAAATATATATTATATAAAGTGAAATTCTTGGAAACTGGTAAAACTATTCTGATTTTAAGGTGGAACGGGAATGAATCCTTCGTATTTATTTTATAAAGAAGGAAATCAAAAAGAAGGGGTGTTGTTTTCCCTTTGAAAGGAATAAAGGTCTTCAAAATAATTTATAAACCTAAAGATTCCAAAAAGAAAAAAGAAAGGATTCCGGAACAAGAAAATACTTTTTTAAATTATCTCAACAGTGTAATTCGATCAAATTGAAAAATCTAAAAAGGTTAGAGATAAAACAAACAAAAGAGTTTAGAGACAGCTCAAGAAATTCTTTCATAAGGATTTATGAACTTTCTAAAAATTTTTTATTTAACTTGAGTCATGAGTAAAAAAAATATTATGATATTTTTTTATATAATATAACGAAAAGGAAAAAGGACTCTATTTGAATCATAGTATAATTCATGATTTTCTGAGTCCATTTTGCATTCTATACAGAAATTTGAATTATTTTTCTTGAGCCGTATGAGATGAAAATTTCATATACGTTTCTAGGGAGACTTTTTTTATCTATATCTATCCCAATGAGCCATCTATCGAATCATTGCAATTGATGCTCGGTCCCGAAGAGAAGGAAGAGATCTTGGAAAAGTAGGTTTTTATGATCCAATAAATAAAAAAACTTATTTAAATGTTTCTGCTATTCTTTTTTTTCTTGAAAAAGGTGCTCAACCTACAAAAACTGTTCATGATATATTAAGAAGGACAGAATTCTTTAAAGAAAGAAGTTTGGGTTAATCAAAGCAAGGAAAGAACGAAATTTCAAAATCTAAAAATAAAAAAATAGATATAGATACTTAGATACTATTTAAGTAGGTGAAGTAGGAGAGAAGGACTAGTATCTGTAATAGTTTCAATTACATTATTTTTTTCAATTGATAGGAGAATGGGATGTCATTCAAATTTTTTCTATCCTATACAAGAACTTTTTGTTTTTGTATAGGATACATCAAAATTTTTAGGTTTTTAGGTATCCTAAATATCGGATGACATTAATAAATAATGTATGATAATATTGTAGAAAAGATTCTACAAAATATATAGAATATAATTATATTATTATATTATATATATATAATTATATAATTAAATTTGAAAATATAAATAATTTCATTATTTTCCTTTCTATTTTTTTTGTATTTATTTTATTGGTATTTATTTATTTTTTCTCAATATTACTATTACTATTGACAAATTGTATTTGATCAATACAATATTGTATTGATCAAATACAATTTGATCGTAGATAGATGAATAGATCTTTTTATTCTGTTCTCTATTGTTTCTTTACTCGAACAGTAGGTTTGTATTTCATCATTAAGACATCTTTTTTTTTTAATCAAAAAAAGGTGATTTTTCAATTTTTTCATTTTGATTGATTGGAAGGAATGGATTTCGATTACTTAATTTTAGTAATTGAATTTCAATTTTTTTTATTGAATTTTTGATCTCTCTGTTACTCATTTATGGTTTTAACAGAGTTATGCAATAAAATTGATTTAATTTTTGATTTCGATCATATATACCTCTCTTCTTTTTTTTTTATACGGGTTGCTAACTCAATGGTAGAGTACTCGGCTTTTAAGTGCGACTATGATCTTTTACACATTTGGATGAAGAAAAAAATTCGTCCAGACTTTTGGTAGAGTCTATAAGACCGCGACTGATCCTTAAAGGTGATGAATAGGAAAAAACAGCATGTCGTAATAAAAAGGATTTTATTCTTTAAGTCTTTCAATTTATTTATTATTTATTTTATTGATTTTTACTATTGAAAGTAAATAAAGTAGAATTTTTTGGATCTTATCCAACCATTACAGTTCTAAAAAATTGTTTTGAATTTTGGAAGAAGAAAAAAAAAGAAATTTCCGAATTTTAGCTGAGTCTATTGAATAAATGGATAGAGCCCAATGGCTCCAATTCTGATCAAGTCAAAAAGAAACGAGCTTATGTTCTTTACCTTTATTGGAACGATTTCCCGATCTAATTAGATGTTAAAAATATATTAGTACCGAATCCGGGAAAAGATGAATGAGTTTTTTTATGATTGAACTTTTGATCTGATTCATTCAAAAAATGAATCCTAATTATTCTTTATTTTTAATTGGAGATGGATGTGTAGAAGAAACTGTATATTGATAAAAAAGATGGATTCCAAAATCAAAAGAGCAATTGGGTTGCAAAAATAAAAGATTTTAACCTCCTAAAACTGAAAATACGAAAAAATAAATAAACTAAACTACTTGGATAGAAAAAGGGAAGAAAAATATCTTTCTAATAATAATATTTTTCTATTATTAGGATTAGTTAATAGAGCTGGGTTTATCGTTTCTTTTCCGGAGTATCTAGTATTTATACATACTAGAATTAATAAGAAAAACTCTGTTCTGACCATATTGCACTGTGTATCATTTTATAAACCCAGAAAAGGCTTATTTCTTCTGCTTCAAATAGAGATTTCAATGGAAGAATTTCAAAAATATCTTGAAAAATCTAAATTTCGTCAACAACAATGCTTATATCCGCTCCTTTTTCAAGAGTATATTTATGTATTTGCTTATGATTATGGTTTAAAAGCTTCTATTGAAGCTAATAAAAAACTGATTAGCTATGATATTAAATCTAGTTTAATACTTGTAAAACGCTTAATTATTCGGTTGTATCAACCGAATTCTTTGATGAATTCGGTTATTCAAAATTGTAACCAAAATCAAATTAATGAGCACAACCGCTTTTTTTACGCTCATTTTTTTTCTCAGATGATATCTGAAGGTTTTAGTTTTGTTGTAGAAATTCCATTCTTTCTTCGATTTCTATTTTCCTCCTCTAAAAAAAAAATATCAAAATTGCAAAATTTACGATCTATTCATTCAACATTTTCTTTTTTAGAGGACAAATTTTCCTATTTAAATAATGTGTTAGATATACTAATACCTTATCCTGTCCATTTTGAAATCTTAGTTCAAATCCTTCAATGCTGGATCCAAGATATTCCTTCTTTGCATTTATTGAGATTCTTTCTCTTCGATTATTCTAATTGGAATAGTCTCATTATTTCAAAGAAATTATCTTCTATTTCTATATTCTCAAAAGAAAATATAAGACTCTCTCGTTTCTTATATAATTATTATGTATCTGAATATGAGTTTTTATTCTTGTTTATTCGTAAAAAATCTTCTTGTTTACGATTAACATCTTTTGGAACCTTTCTTGAGCGAATCTACTTCTATGGAAAAATAGAACATTTTAGAATAGTACATCATATTTTTTTGAAGAAAACTTTATGGTTCTTCACAGATCCTCTCATGCACTATGTTCGATATCAAGGCAAAGCAATTCTAGCATCAAAAGGGACCTATCAATTTATGAAGAAATTGAAATATTGCTTTATCTGTTTTTGGCAATATTATTTTCATTTTTGGTCTGAATCTAATAGGTTTCATAGAAACAAATTCTCTTATTATTCATTCTACTTTCTCGGTTATTTTTCAAGTGTAAAAATAAATCCTTTGATGGTAAGGAGTCAAATATTGGAGGATTTTGTATTAATAGATACTCTTTTTAAGAGATTTGATACTCTAGTTCCAGTCGTTCCTCTCATTAGATCATTGTCTAAAGCTTCACTTTGTACTGTATTAGGACATCCTACTAGTAAACCAATTTGGACAGATTTATCAGATTATGATATTATTAGTCGATTTGGTCAAATATATAAAAATATTTTTCATTTTTATAGTGGATCTTCTAAAAAGAGAATTTTGTATCGAATGAAGTATATACTTCGACTTTCGTGTGCTAAAACTTTGGCTCGTAAACATAAAAGTACAGTACGTACTTTTTTGCAAAGGTTAGGTTCAATATTTTTAGAGGAGTTTTTTACAGAAGAAGGACAAGTTCTTTCTTTAGTCTTCCAAAAAACAATTTATTTTTCTTTATATAGATTAAATAAAGAACGTATTTGGTACTTGGATATTACCCATATTCTTGATCTTTTAAGTCACGAGACCTAAAATTTCAATAGATTAGAAATGAAAAAATATTTTCATAGATTAGAATTCTGAAATGCTCAAATTGACTAAAATCAAGTTGAAATTTTTAGTCAACGAAATATTTCAAATTATTAAGAAATTTTTCAAATTATTAAACTTTCCTATTTCTTAAAATATCAATGTGATATGTATACATAGGGAAAGTCGTGTGCAATGAAAAATGCAAGCACGATTTGGGGAGGG